CAGCAGCAATAACAGAAGCGGCAGAAATCAATGGATTCATATTAAGTTCCTCGCACCAAAAAAAAGAAATGGTTAATGATACAATCAACCGATGAATTATTACTTCATTATTCCATCACTTAAGATCTATCCGAAAAAAAAAAAGAACTAAGAACTCTGAATTGAAATAATAATATTACTGAATCATCAGAGCTACTTCGATATCTCGTTTTTAGTTCCTATCCGTGGAGTCTTTGTAAATCTATATGGTTCCAATTCTTCCATTTCTTTGTTCCGAACCATTCCATTCTTTCAATTCTTCGCTCTTTCTCTTCTATATGCATGCTTGACTTCATTTGTTTATTCATTCAATCCACAGTCACAGATAAAACGGAAGGGCTTGCATTGGAATCCGTCTAAATTCAGTGGGATGGGAAATAATATATATGGATAGCCCATATATAACTAGTGAATATCTAATATCACATATACATTGTTTCTTTAATAACGTAAACCATCCGTATCTTCTATTGAACCGGATTCTAGAATCATTCTTCGAAACATATACAGGGATTGGCTTAGAGCCCTTACATATACCCAGCTCAACCCCCCTTACTTTTTTTTAATTCTCTAATATCATACATTTTTTTTTTGCTCCTATTCTAGATCGTATATACCGGTATGAGTTGGGATAAGCTTTTTTTTAAGACCATTTCGGAAGCTAGTCAATGATGACCCTCCATGGATTCACCTATATAAGCTGCGGCTAAAGTTGCAAAAATAAGAGCCTGAATCCCGCTTGTGAATAATCCAAGGAACATGACAGGTATAGGAACCACCGAAGGTACTAAAGAAACAAGAACAACAACTACTAATTCATCCGCTAATATATTCCCGAAAAGTCGAAAACTAAGTGATAAGGGTTTTGTGAAATCTTCTAGGATGTTAATTGGTAAAAGTATTGGAGTTGGTTGAATGTATTTACCGAAATAACCCAATCCTTTTTTGGTAAGACCCGCATAGAAATATGCCACTGACGTAGGTAAAGCTAAAGCAACAGTAGTATTTATATCATTCGTGGGTGCAGCTAACTCTCCATGCGGTAACTGTATGATTTTCCGGGGTAAAAGGGCACCTGACCAGTTAGAAACAAAAATAAATAGGAACATAGTTCCAATAAAGGGAACCCAAGGACCATATTCTTCTCCAATCTGAGTTTTGCTCAAGTCTCGAATGAATTCCAGGACATATTCGAAGAAATTCTGACCGTCGGTTGGAATGGTTTGTGGATTCCGAACAGCTATAGTGGCTGAACCTAATAAGATAGCAATTACAACCCAAGAAGTGATAAGTACTTGGGCATGGACTTGGAAACCCCCTATTTGCCAATAAAAATGTTGGCCTACTTCCACATCGGATATATCGTATAACACTTTTAGTGAGTTGATGGAACAGGGTAAAACATTCATATTGCCCTCTGACATAAATAGAACTTAAAAAGGAATTATTTTGATTCAGCCATCTCGTATCTCTTTCTCAACTCGTCTACTTTGAATCAATCGTATATTTCGGATCCCAAGTGATCACATAATATCCCCAGTGATTTTGATCTCTTTTTTGAGACTCAGGGATAGTAACCGATTGAATCAATTTATGGAGTTTCCAAAGTCATTGACTTATCCTATTATTAATCAACAATTTCTTATATAGCTAGAACCGCCCTCACAAATTGCGGATACTAATTTGTTAAGAATCAATCGGATTGAAGCTATAGCGTCATCGTTCGCTGGAATCGGAATATTTGCGAGATCCGGGTCACAATTTGTATCGATTAAACAAATTGTTGGAATCCCCAAAGTGAGACATTCTCGAAGAGCCGTATATTCTTCTTGCTGATCAACGATGATTACAATATCGGGTAACCCCGTCATATATTTGATCCCGCCCAGATAGGTTTGCAAGTGAGATAATTGCCTCTTCAACATTGCTACATCTCTTTTCGGGAGACAGTTGAGTTTCCCCGTATTTTGTTCCGATCTCAAGTTCCTGAACCTATGAAGTCTCATTTCTGTAGTGGACCAATTCGTTAACATACCACCGAGCCATTTTTTATTAACATAATGACACCGAGCCCTTATTGCAGCTGATGCTACTGAATTGGCTGCTTTATTTTTGGTACCAACTATTAAGAAGTGTTTTCCTATACTTGCTGCATCAAAAACTAAATCACAGGCTTCTGACAAAAAACGAGCAGTTCGAGTAAGATTTGTAATATGAATACCTTTACGCTTTGAAGAGATGTAAGGTGCCATTCTAGGATTCCATTTCCTAGTACCATGGCCAAAATGAACTCCTGCTTTCATCATCTCTTCAAAATTCATGTTCCAATATCTTCTTGTCATTTCTCCCCACATTTTCTCTCTTTTTTTTTTTATTTAAGAGGTACCTGAAATAAATAATTGTTCCGACGGAACCTTCTACCGGAGATTGACCGTTAATACCCAGTCCAAGTCATTAATTC